TGGATCAGAGAGGGCAGAGTTCCTTTACAAACAATTGAAGCTAAAATTGATTACTGTTCCTATACAGTTCGAACTATTTATGGGGTGTTAGGAATAAAAATTTGGATATTCGTAGACGACGACTAAAAAAACTTTATTTGTCTTTAGACTTTATCCAACGATAAAAAACGAAAACTATGTAGTATAACACTATCCAGTAATAAAAAAATTGCAGTGTTCTTTTTTATGTATGTTTAAGAAAAAAATAAGCAATTCTATAAGATTGAATAAAAATTTCCATCAAAACTCCTTTTATATAATTGCTATGCTTAGTGTGTGACTCGTTGGTTTAGGATTCTATTAGATTAAGATAAAAAAAAAAGAAAAAAGAACTTACCTATATATAAGATAAGAGCAACTAATAAATATAGTTAATAACTATAGCATTAATAAATAACCTAAGCAACTCATTGCTTCGCATTATCTGGATCAAAAAAAATCAGTCAAGAGATGATAGGCTGATCATATCATTGTAGCAACTGAAAAAATAAATAAAGAAATATGATTAGATTATAAGTTATGAAAGATAATCAAAAAGTATGCGGATAAATGGAAGGATGAAAGAAAGAAAGAAAAAATTTAATATTAATGATATATGATTCCAATTTGGAAAGTCTATGAAGTCACTGTAAGAAAAGCAATGTAATAACGCATCAATACAGATTCATTCATAATAATTAGAAAAATCTGTTTCGAAAACAAAAAATTAAGAGCCTTGAGCCAATAAAAACTGAGAAAATTGACTCAAAAAGAAATTAAAAAATGAAATTCCAAATTTCATGTAAGAGCTCCATTGTAGAATTCGGGTCTAACGATTAATCAAGAAGCGATGGGAACGACGGAATCCATGAATATAGAGGATTCTAGTGAAAAACAAATCTTAGTAATTCATTGGACAGGATGGCGAAATAAACCAGAAACTTTATTATCTATTCTGATTTTGATTCTGAGACCTCGTCGGATAAACATCAAAAAACTTAAATAGATAGTGAAAGAGTAAATATTCGCCGGCGAAAAATTTGTTTTTTTCACATCAATTTTTTCACATCAAAAAGAAGTAATAAAATACGAAAAAAAATGAAAAAGATAAAAGAAAATAAGGATTTGTTAGAATATTCTAACTCTAACTTTAACAAAAACAAAAACGACATTCGAGATGATGATATGACATTATTTTAAAATAAATAGAATTCATCTTGGATTCCATTTCGAAAAAGACATACACCAATTTAGAAGAGATCAGATGAAATTTCAAAAAATACCATGATTAATAGCATTAATCATTAACTACATCTATATCTTAACACAAGCTTTTTTAGTCCTTTTATTCGCGAGGAGCTGAATGAGAAGAAACTCTCACGTTCAGTTCTGTAGTAGAGATGGAATTTCTAATTTAGAAAAAACCTATCAATTATAACCCAAAAAGAACCAGATTTCGTAAACAACATCGAGGAAGACTAAAAGGAATATCTTCTCGTGGGAATCGTATTTGTTTTGGCAGATACGCTCTTCAAACACTTGAACCCGCTTGGATCACATCTAGACAAATAGAAGCAGGGCGGCGAGCAATGACACGAAATGTACGACGTGGTGGAAAAATTTGGGTACGTATATTTCCAGACAAACCAGTTACAGTAAGACCTGCGGAAACGCGTATGGGTTCTGGGAAAGGATCCCCGGAGTATTGGGTAGCTGTGGTTAAACCAGGTAAAATCCTTTATGAAATGGGTGGTGTACCCGAAAATATAGCCAGAAAAGCTATTTCAATAGCGGCATCAAAAATGCCTATAAAAACCCAATTCATTATTTCTGAATAGGAAGATAGAATGAAAAAGCTAAATAACATTTAAGGATAAAAAGATTATAAGTTTTATTTTTTTGACAAACAATATTTTTTGACTTCGTCCTTTGCATTAAAAGAAGAGATACAAAAAAATGATATGATTCAACCACAAACCTATTTGAATGTAGCAGACAACAGCGGGGCTCGAGAATTGATGTGTATTCGAATAATAGGAGCTAGTAATCGCCGATATGCTCATATTGGTGACGTTATTGTTGCTGTAATCAAGGAAGCAATACCAAATACTCCTCTAGAAAGATCAGAAGTGATCAGAGCTGTAATTGTACGTACCTGTAAAGAACTCAAACGTAACAATGGAATGATAATACGATATGATGACAATGCCGCCGTTGTCATTGATCAAGAAGGAAATCCAAAAGGAACTCGCGTTTTTGGGGCGATCCCACGGGAATTGAGACAATTAAACTTTACTAAAATAGTTTCATTAGCTCCTGAGGTATTATAAGACCTAAATTTGATAGTTAGTATAGAATTAAAAAAATGGTATTGAAATAAAATTAATTAATAGATTGTGTATCACGCATATACCCTTAATAATCAAATATTACTAATTTAATTCATATATTAATATATAATTCGTCTATATCTATATAGAAATAAAAGAAAAAGAACATGTTGATTATATCAAAATTATAGAATAATAAGGAATTTCAAATTATCATGGGGAAAGACACTATTGCTGATATAATAACCTCTATACGAAATGCTGACATGAATAGAAAAGGAACGGTTCGGATAGGATCGACTAACATCACGGAAAGCATTGTTAAAATACTTTTACGAGAGGGTTTTATTGAAAACGTAAGGAAACATCGCGAAAACAACCAATATTTTTTAATTTTAACCCTAAAACATAAACGAAATAAAAAAGAATCCGATAAAACTATTTTAAATTTAAAGAGAATAAGTCGACCGGGTCTACGAATCTATTCTAACTCGCAACGAATTCCACGGATTTTAGGCGGAATAGGAATTGTAATCCTTTCTACTTCTCAAGGTATAATGACAGACCGAGAAGCTCGATTAAAAAGAATCGGCGGAGAAATTTTGTGTTATATATGGTAATCCTTCTAATATAAAAATTGGATATCCAGAACTTACCATTTGTGAAAAAAGGGGGGTTGTGTAATACCACCCCTGTTTAGAATGTTTTACCTTGAATGAAATTAAAGAAAAAATGAATTACTGAAAGTTTTCTTTCTGAATCACTTCCGAACGGCATGGTTCGATTTTGTTTAGATATTAAGGATTTGTTTGATTTTAGGTCATGCTTCTGAAAGGATTCGCCATTTTTTTGTATAGGTATACCTATAGGATAAAAAATTAAAAATTTTAGTAAGTTCTTAGGTATAAGTTAATCAGGGGACCGGTATTTTCTAGACTCCATAACAAGGATTCAAAGGAGTAAGTGGTTTTTTTTCAATTTCAATATTCCTTTCACGAAAATACAATTCCAGATTCAAAAATATCAAGAAACCTTTTTTTCGTCCAACAATAAGTATATTCAGAGAATTAAGGAATAACAACTATGAAAATAAGGGCTTCCGTTCGTAAAATTTGTGAAAAATGTCGACTAATTCGTAGGAGGGGACGAATTATAGTAATTTGTTCCAACCCGAGGCATAAACAAAGACAAGGATAATATTACTAAAGGAAATAAAGGAAAGGAAAGGGCACTTCCAAGGAGCTGGCAAAAAAAGGTCCGTTTTGACATGAAATGGATATATCCATATATTTCTTGTGAAATAAAAAAATATGGCAAAACCTAGATTAAGAATTGGTTCACGTAAAAATACACGTAGTGGTTCACGTAAAAATGTACGTAGAATACCAAAGGGAGTTATTCATGTTCAAGCAAGTTTCAACAATACCATTGTGACCGTTACAGATGTACGGGGTCGGGTGATTTCTTGGTCCTCCGCAGGTACTTGTGGATTCAGGGGTACAAGAAGAGGAACACCTTTTGCTGCTCAAACCGCAGCAGGAAATGCTATTCGAGCAGTAGTGGATCAAGGTATGCAACGAGCTGAAGTAAGGATAAAAGGCCCTGGACTGGGAAGAGATGCAGCATTACGAGCTATTCGTCGAAGCGGTATACTTTTAAGTTTCGTCCGAGATGTAACCCCTATGCCACATAATGGTTGTAGACCCCCTAAAAAAAGACGTGTATAGAACTAAATAAAGGCTGAAAGGGTTTCAAGAGAAATAAACGATTCAATGATCTGATCAAATTAAATTACTATGGTTCGAGAGAAAGTCAAAGTATCTACTCGGACACTACAGTGGAAGTGTGTTGAATCAAGAAGAGACAGTAAGCGCCTTTATTATGGACGCTTTATTCTGTCTCCACTTATGAAAGGTCAAGCCGACACAATAGGCATTGCGATGCGAAGAGCTTTACTTGGCGAAATAGAAGGAACATGTATTACACGTGCAAAATCTGAGAACATACCACATGACTATTCTAACATAGTAGGTATTCAAGAATCAGTACATGAAATTTTAATGAATTTGAATGAAATTGTATTAAGAAGTAATCTATATGGAACGCGCAACGCGCTTATTTGTGTCCAAGGTCCCGGATATATAACTGCTCGAGACATAATTTTACCGCCCTCTGTGGAAATCATTGATAATACACAGCATATAGCTACCTTAACGGAACCAATAGATTTGTGTGTTGGATTAAAAATCGAGAGGAATCGAGGATATAGTCTAAAAATGTCAAATAACTTTGAAGATCGAAGTTATCCTATAGATGCTGTATTCATGCCTGTTCAAAATGCAAATCATAGTATTCATTCGTATGGGAATGGGAATGAAAAACAAGAGATTCTTTTTCTAGAAATATGGACAAATGGAAGTTTAACTCCTAAAGAAGCACTTCATGAAGCCTCCCGAAATTTGATTAATTTATTTATTCCTTTTCTACATGTAGAAGAAGAAACGTTCTATTTAGAGAACAATCAACATCAAGTTTCTTTACCCCTTTTTCCTTTTCATAATAGATTAGTTAACCTAAGAAAAAAAAAAAAAGAACTAGCATTTCAATATATTTTTATTGACCAATTAGAATTGCCTCCCAGAATCTATAATT